TTAATAAATTCCAAAATCCATTCCGTCGCCCAGTAGCTACAACAGTCTTTTTGATTGGTACGGCAGTAGCCCTTTGGTTAGGTATTGGAGCAACATTACCTATTGATAAGTCTCTAACTTTAGGTCTTTTTCAAATTCAAATAGATCTTGAAATACTAAGGTAAGGCGGGATATTACGTATGTATCTAGTTAGGCATACTTCAAAGTGGATCCTCCTAGATACATCTCTTTCATTTGATTATGGATCTATTCTGAAAAATCCACGAATACAGACTATGCTGAAGATTCAAAACAGACTTTGTTTCTTCTTTTTTCGTTAGTGTGTATATTTTAGTGTGTATATTGATTATATATTACAAATTATTATTCAATTCGAATTGAATAATAATTTGTAATATATAGGAAGAATAACTATAGTATAATTTTATAGTTAGTTTAGTTATAAAAAATAAGAAATAAGATAAAGATAAGAAAATAATAGAAATTTCATTTCATTATTTTCTAGTTAATAGTTAATAAATAGTCTTTAGTCTTTAATTTACAATTTTTTCATTTCGTGCTTTCATTCGAAATGAAAAAATAATTTCAACGGGATTCAAACTGATTTGAATTTTTAAGCAAGTCGATTGTGAAACCCTTCTGTAGAATGTCGAATATTTGTTTTACGTCTTCTACGCGAAAATGCTCAATTCTCATAAGATCTTCTTGACTTTTACTCAAAAGGTCCAGCAATGTATGTATATTAGACCTTTTGAGACAGTTATAAGTCCTAGGAGGCAATTCTAATTGATCAATAAAAATACGTTTCAATATGATTTCTCTTTTCATATTATCCAATCCATCATCAAAGGTAAAAAAGGGCACACTAGCCCTTTTTAGATTGTCCTCCATATTTCTATTTATGTCCTGTTCCTCCGCATGTAGAAAAGGAATAAATAAATCGATCAAATTACGAGAAGCTTCATAAAGCGCTTCCTTAGGAGTTAAACTTCCATTCGTCCATATTTCAAGAAAAAGTATCTCTTGTTTCTCATTTCCATTCCCATAAGAATGAATACTATGATTCGCATTTCGAACAGGCATGGATACAGCATCTATAGGATAGCTTCCATCTTGATAGTTATTTGGGGTTCTCGTACAATATCCACGACCCCTCTCGATTTTTAATTCAATGCACAAATCAACCGGTTCCCTTAGGACAGCTATATGCTGTGTAGTATCAACTATTTCTACAGAAGGTGGTGAGATGATATCTTGAGCAGTTACGTGTCTAGGGCCCCTGACACAGATGGATGCGTTGAGAGTTCCGTACAGATCACTTCTAAATACAATTTTTTTCAAATTCATTAAAATTTCATGGACTGATTCTTCAATACCTACTATCGTAGAATATTCATGTGGTACCTTATCAGATTTTGCGCGCGTAATACATGTTCCTTCCAGTTCTCCAAGTAAAGCCCTTCGCATCGCGATACCGATTGTATCGGCTTGACCCTTCATAAGTGGGGATAAAACGAAACGACCATAATAAAGGCGTTTGCTGTCTGCTCTTGATTCAACACACTTCCACTGTAGCGTCCGAGTGGATACTGGTACTTCCTCTCGAACCATACTAATATAATAATATTTGATCAGATCATTTAATTATTTATTTCTCTTGGATTGGAATCTTTTCCATTTTTATTTCTAAACGCGCCTTTTTTTTGGCGGTCTACATCCATTATGCGGCATAGGGGTTACGTCACGTACAAAATTTAATAGTATACCACTTCTACGAATTGCTCGTAATGCTGCATCTCTCCCGAGACCGGGACCTTTTATCATGACTTCTGCTCGTTGCATACCCTGGTCTACTACCGCACGAATAGCATTTCCTGCTGCGGTTTGAGCAGCAAATGGGGTACCCCTTCTTGTGCCCTTGAATCCACAGGTACCCGCGGAAGACCAAGAAACGACCCGACCTTGTGGGTCTGTAACAGTAACAATAGTATTGTTGAAACTCGCTTGAACATGAATAACTCCTATTGGTGTTCTACACCCACTCTTACGTGAACTAATACGGCTATTTCTACGCGAACCAATTCTTGGTATAGGTTTTGTCATATTCTATTTGTCATCTCATAAATATGAGTCGGAGATATACGGATATATCCATTTCATGTGAAAACAAATCCTTTATTTATTTGTCCATTAGGTCTCTTAGAAAGTTAAGTTCTTTTTTATAAATATTATCCCTGTCTCTGTTTATGTTTCGGATTAGAACAAATTACTATAATTCGTCCTCGCCTACGGATCAGTCGACATTTTTCACAAATCTTACGAACAGAAGCTCTTATTTTCATATTTGTTGTTCCTCCGAATCTACTCTTTGAAAGAAAATAAGTCTCTTTTCTTTAATTAACCTTAAGTTAGTGTTTGAGCCTCAAAATTTATCCCCATGAAAATTGAAATACCTAATCGTTTGAATCTTTATTGCGAAGTCTATAAATTATACGTCCCCTTGTTGAATCATAACGGCTGACTTCTATTTTTACTCTATCTCCTGGTAGTATTCGTATAAAACTACGTCGTATCCGCCCTGAAACATAACCTAGAACCAGGTCTTCGTTATCCAAGCGAACCCAGAACATGCCATTGGGAAGTGATTCAGTAATTAAACCTTCATGGATCAATTTTTGTTCTTTCATTCCAGGTAACCTCCTTGAAGTATTAACTAATGGAGGAGGAGTGACATTAGACAACCCACCTCTACTCTCTTTTTCATAAATAGGAAGTTACGTATCAAATTCGTATACCAGATGGATCACCTCACCATATATAAAACAAAATTTCTCCTCCAATTCTTTCTAGTCGAGCTTCTCGATCTGTCATTATACCTCTAGAAGTAGAAAGAATTACAACCCCTATCCCGCCTGAAATCCTAGGAATTCGTTGAGAGTTGGAATAGATTCGCAGACCAGGTCTGCTGATACGCTTTAAAATATTTCTATATGCTCTTTTCCTATTTCTTCTATGTCGTAGGGTTAAAACCAAGAAATCCTTGTTGTTTTCCCGGTGCTTCCTAACATTTTCGATAAAACCCTCTCGTAGAAGTATTTTAACAATGTTTTCGGTAATATTAGTGGATGGTATTCGAACTGTTCCTTTTTTATCCATGTCAGCATTTCTTATATAAGTTATTATATCGGCAATAGTGTCTCTACCCATGACGAACTATCATTTTTTTTTTTGATATAATCAACATGTTTCTTTTTTTCTTTTTCATTAAAGGTATATGCCTGAGACATAATCTACTAATTGATCCATTTCAAAGACCCTACTACACCATTGTCTCGTCTACTAGCGTTCATTATTTATAATACTTCGGGAGCTAATGAGACTATCTTAGTGAAATTTAACTGTCTCAATTCACGAGCAATTGAACCAAAAACTCGGGTGCCTTTTGGATTTCCTTCTTGATCAATGACAACTGCTGCATTGTCATCATACCGGATTATCATACCGTTGTCGCGCTTGAGTTCTTTACATGTACGTACAATTACAGCTCTGATTACTTCGGATCTTTCCAGGGGCATATTTGGCACTGCTTCTTTGATTACAGCAACAATAACGTCACCGATATGAGCATATCGGTAATTACTAGCTCCTATGATTCGAATACACATCAGTTTTCGAGCTCCGCTGTTGTCCGCTACATTCAAAAGGGTCTGAGGTTGAATCATCTTTCTTTTATTTGAGTTCTTTCAATGCAAGAGGCGAGGGGGAAAAGCAAATTTTCTGTCCAGAAATAAGTAAACCAGCGATTATAGATTATATTTTTCATCATTCATAAATATTCCTTTGGTCCGATATCCCTATTCCGCAATAACGAATTTTGTTCGTATAGGCATTTTGCGCGCCGCTATTTCCATAGCGGCTCTGGCTACGGTTTCTGATACTCCGCCCATTTCATAAAGTATTCGATCCGGTTTAACGACGGATACCCAATATTCGGGAGATCCCTTACCCGAACCCATACGTGTTTCCGCGGGTCTTAGTGTAACGGGTTTGTCGGGGAATATACGTACCCATATTTTTCCGCCACGACGGGCATATCGTGTCATTGCGCGGCGCCCTGCTTCTATTTGTCTAGATGTGATCCAAGCGGGTTCAAGTGCCTGAAGCGCATATCTACCGAAACAAATACGATTGCCCCGATAAGATACTCCTTTCATTCTTCCTCTATGTTGTTTACGAAACCTGGTTCTTTTGGGGTTATAGTTGATGGTAGTGTCTCAATTCCATCTCTACTACAGAACCGGACATGAGAGTTTCTTCTCATCCAGCTCCTCGCGAATGAAACGATAAATAAACGATAAATAATATTAGGATTATTTAATGAATGAAATTTCGCGGGCGAATATTTACTCTTTTATATTTATCTGCTTTATTCGTAGGGTCTCTCCATAACCTCTTTGAAGAAATCAGTTCGCTCCCGGCGCGTTCCGCCATCCCGTCCAGTGAATCATTAGGATTCGTTTTCAATCGAATCCTCCGCAGTCACAGGTTCCGTCGTTCCCATAGCTTCTCCTCCATTAATGTCGAGGTCTGAATTCTGCAATGGAGCTTCTAATTTAATCTGTCCCTGAGTCAATCTCCTCAGTCTCTATCGACTCAATGCTCTTTATTTTTTCCTATGAAATCTATCTAAATTATAGATGAATTGAATTATATTATAGTATATGATGCCTTATCACATTGCCCTTTCTGAGATGATTCATAGACCATACATATTGGAATAATATATCATTTCTTTTCCCCTTCTCCCTTTCTCTCATCCTTCCATTCATCCGCATCCCTCTATTTTGGTTTCACAACTTACACAATCAATCAAGATTCATTTTTACTTTATTGAAAAAGGATTTCAGTTGCTACAAATATATGATTATTATCTCATATAATGACCGATTCCTTGGATCTTGAGAATACGAAGCAATGAGCTGGTTATTAATTTATATTAGATAGGGTCCTTTTAGTCCCAACGAGTCACACACTAAGCATAGCAATTCTATCATATCAAAGTGGTAAATCGAATTGTTATTCAAACATATATAATTGATTCGTTTTGACTAAACGGAAAAAGACCTAAACTTAAACTAAATTGAGTTTTTTGCCCTGTCCATGGATACTTTAGAATCGCAAGAAAGGAGCCATTACTCTTCATCCAAAAATATCCAAATTTTTATCCCTAATACTCCATAGATAGTTCGAACTGGATAGGAACAATAATCAATTTTAACTCGAATGGTCTGTAGGGGAACCCTACCTTCTCTAATCCATTCAACGCGGGCAATTTCGTTTCCATTGAGACGTCCTGCAATTTGTACCTGAATTCCCTTTGCATCCGCTTGTTCAGCTAATTCAATAGCTTTTTTCATTGCCTTTCGAAAGGAAACTCTATTCTTTAATTGCAGAGCGATATATTCTGCAAGAATATTAGGTTGCCCGTAAGGTCTTGCAACTCTTGCAATAGCAATGTTGAGTTTTCGGTTCACAGAATGAAAGCTTTTTTGTATATTAGTCTGTAATTCTTCGATTCCTCGGGCTCTACCCTCTATTAACATGTTGGCGAATCCAATATGAATTATGACTTGGATCAAATCGATTCTTTTTTTAATATCTATACGTGCAATTCCTTCAAAACCTGAGGATATTCTCATATGTTTTTGTACATAATTCTTGATACAATCCCGTATTTTTTCATCTTCCTGGAGACCTTTGGAATAATTTTTTGGTTGTGCGAACCAAAAGGAACGATGACTTTGGGTTGTACCAAGTCTGAAACCAAGTGGATTTATTTTCTGTCCCATATCTACCTACCAATATTCTCTTTCTAAACTAAAAGTAATGTTTTGAAAATCAAATATTTTTGAAATTGAAGTTAGGTCTTTCGCTCAATACAATAGTTATATGACAGGTGGGTCTTTTTATTGGGTAACTACGTCCCCGAGCTCGCGGTTTTAACCTTTTGACGATAACACCTTCGTTGACTTCGGCTTTACTAATAAATAAATCAGCTTCTTTCAAACCCCTATTGTGACTAGCATTTGCTGCTGCGGAATAAACTAATTTGAAAATGGGGTAACATGCTCGATAAGGCATGAGTTCCAGTATCATGAGTGTTTGCTCATAGGAGCAACCGCGAATTTGATCAATTACCCTTCGTGCTTTTTGAGCAGACATACCTATATGTCGAGCTAAAGCTCGTATTTCTGTACCCGAGGTCTTCTTTATCATAGGGTTTTACCTCACACACACCAATAAAAATAAGAATAAATCATGAGAGCACTCATTTAACTTTTTATTACATTAATACATTAGCTATATTAATATTATCGCCGAGATCTATTATCGTTTTTCGCGTGTCCCCGGAAAGTCAGAGTAGGCGCGAATTCTCCCAATTTGTGACCCACCATACGCTCCGTTATATAAATAGGTAAATGCTCCTTTCCGTTATGAACAGCAATTGTATGACCGACCATTGCAAATATAATGGTGGATGCCCGGGACCAAGTTACTATTATACTTCTTTCCTCTGCCTTGTTGAGCTTCTCAATTTTACTTAATAAGTGATTAGCTACAAAAGGATTTTTTTTAGATGAACGGGCCACAAGTGATTACTCCCCCTTCTTTTCATTTTTTCATTTTGTGAAGACGAAAAAACCGATTTGTTTGATTGAATTTGATTTCACATCATTCATTATTTTTTCTTTCTCTTTCTATTTACGGCGACGAAGAATATAAATATCACTATATTTATTCCTTTTCCTACTCCTTCTTCCAAGCGCGGGATAACCCCAAGGAGTTGTGGGTTTTTTTCTACCAATCGGGGCCCTCCCTTCACCACCTCCATGGGGATGGTCTACAGGGTTCATAACTACTCCTCTTACTACAGGACGCTTACCTAGCCAACATTTAGATCCGGCTCTACCCAAACTTTTCTGGTTCGCCCCGACATTACCCACTTGTCCGACTGTTGCTGAGCAGTTTTTGGATATCAAACGAACCTCTCCAGATGGTAATCTTAATGTGGCCGATTTACCCTCTTTTGCAATCAGTTTCGCTACAGCACCTGCTGCTCTAGCTAATTGTCCACCCTTTCCAAGTGTTATTTCTATGTTATGTATGGCCGTGCCTAAGGGCATATCGGTTGAAGTAGATTCTTCTTTTTGATCAATAAAAACCCCTTCCCAAACTGTACAAGCTTCTTCCAAAGCATACGGCTTTCTGGATGTAGATGATGATATCTAGACAGATGGATCTTATATGAATCGTATGATGAAGTACCACATGAGTGGATATATAGGAATCCAAATCTGCCGAATCACTCATGCTACGATCTTCTACATCCTAGGTCTCCCCATTCCGTCATCTGGCTTATGTTCTTCATGTAGCACTCAGACCGAATGACTCTATGAAATTACGTCGATACTTCCATTCCACATATTACGGGTAACGTAGGAGACATCTCTATTTTTCCCCCGGGGGATCTTTAGAATTACCACTGCTTAGCTTTCAATTCGCCTCTGACCATCAAATGAAATGTGAATAACCCATCCTCCTCTCTTTGAAACAAGGGGCGCTTCCGGTTCTATCCGTGCTTCAAACAATTTTGTCTTCTCCATATTACCATATCTCTAGAGTCAATAATTTTATATGAGGAACCACTGAACTCAATCACCTGCTGCCGTTACTCTTCAGTTTTCTGTTGAGGTCTATCCCGTAGAGGTACTCAAATTGGATCAGTGATCGATTTCTAGGTTTTGTCGTAAACCTAATTGGTTACTTCCAATTACGTAAATCAATAGTTCAAACCGCACTCAAAGGTAGGGCATTTCCCATTGATATAGGAACTTCTGTACCAGAAACAATGGTATCTCCAATTATAGCCCCTCTGGGATGTAAAATATATCTCTTCTCACCATCCCCATAGTGTATGAGACAAATGTATGCATTTCGATTAGGGTCGTATTCTATGGTTACGATTCTACCAGATATGTCTTTTGCATTCCGTCGAAAATCGATTTTACGGTATAGACGCTTATGACCTCCCCCTCTATGCCTTGCGGTAATGATTCCTCTGGCATTACGACCTTTACCACAACGATGCTGTCCATAGATCAAATTTGTTCGTGGATTGGATTTCGCTTGACTGTCTACGGCTCCTTTGCGTGTGCTAGGGGTAGAAGTTTTGTATAAATGTATGGCCATGTTATTAAGTATTTATTTTTTTATTTAAGTTCTTTTCTCTATAAGAGGTGGAATAGAATAACCCGGTTGAAGCGTAATGATCATACGTCTGTAATGCATTGTATGTCGCATAATAGGTCCCATTCTTCTACCCTTTCCCGGGAGTCGATGGCTATTCATAGCTACTACCTTGACACCAAAGAAGAGTTCGATCCAATGCTTTATTTCTGTCCTAGTTGATCCTGATTCGACATTAGAAGTATATTGATTGTTCCCCAATAACCGAATACTTTTTTCTGTAAATACTGCATATTTGATTCCATCCATAAATCCATTTTCTTCCCTATGAGTTCCAGTATCTATAAGAATTAGAATTCTTACCGTTTCTACCGTTTCTATCTTATTCTTATAGTATGAATATACCAATTAGTTATCTATGGATGATGAGATTCCGTTGATACGGAGCCAATTCTATTATTGAACGTTCCAATTCGCGTGCATCCAGCAGGAATTGAACCTACGAATTTGCCAATTATGAGTTGGGCGCTTTAACCATTCAGCCATGGATGCTTCGCGGAGACTCGTCATCAACGGGGGCTGTCTTTGTGTAAGTGGATTTCAATTGAAATATAATCTTTCGTTTAGGAGAAATCAATGAAACGGCATCAATTCAAATCCTGTATTTTTGAATTGAGAGAGATATTGAGAGAGATCAAGAATTCTCGCTATTTCTTAGATTCATGGACCAAATTCGATTCAGTGGTGTCTTTCACTCACATTTTTTTCCACCAAGAACGTTTTGTGAAACTCCTTGGCCCCCAAACTTGGAGTGTCCTGCTTTCACGTGATTCACAGGGTTCAACAAGCAATCGATATTTCACGATCAAAGGTGTAGTACTGCTTGTAGTAGCGGTCCTTATATATCGTATTAACAATCGAAATATGGTCGAAAGAAAAAATCTCTATTTGATGGGGCTTCTTCCTATACCTATGAATTCCATTGGACCCAGAAATGATACATTGGAAGAATCTTTTTGGTCTCCCAATATCAATAGGTTGATTGTTTCGCTCCTGTATCTTCCAAAAAGGAAAAAGATCTCTGAGAGTTGTTTCATGGATCCGAAAGAGAGTACTTGGGTCCTCCCAATAACTAAAAAGTGTATCATGCCTGAATCTAACTGGGGTTCGCGGTGGTGGAGGAACTGGATCGGAAAAAAGAGGGATTCTAGTTGTAAGATATCTAATGAAACAGTAGCTGGAATTGAGATCTCATTCAAAGAGAAAGATATCAAATATCTGGAGTTTCTTTTTGTATCCTATATGGATGATCCGATCCGCAAGGACCATGGTTGGGAATTGTTTGATCGTGTTTCTCCGAGGAAGAAGCGAAACATAATCAATTTGAATTCGGGACAGCTATTCGAAATCTTAGCGAAACACTTGATTTGTTATCTCATGTCTGCTTTTCGTGAAAAAAGACCAATTGAAGTGGAGGGTTTCCTCAAACAACAAGGAGCTGAGGCAACTATTCCATCAAATGATATTGAGCATGTTTCCCATCTCTTCTCGAGAAACAAGTGGGATATTTCTTTGCAAAATTGTGCTCAATTTCATATGTGGCAATTCCACCAAGATCTCTTCGTTAGTTGGGGGAAGAATCAGCACGAATCGGATTTTTTGAGGAACGTATCGAGAGAGAATTTGATTTGGTTAGACAATATGTGGTTGGTAAACAAGGATCGGTTTTTTAGCAAGGTACGGAATGTATCGT